GCTCTGAAGAATTCATGGGTCGGCAGGCGGGCGAGACAGAATGGGCGGGCACTACTAACCAAGCCAAGCCCAGTTCCCGCCGATAGGCGCTGGTAGCTTGCTTCCAAGCCTTGCCTTATATGATAGTTGTGGCCATGGCCCGAAGGAGCCTTAAGCACTTGTACAATGCTTCAAGTCAAGGCTCCCCCCCACTCGTTGCCCAGAGCCTTGACTTTCCATGTTTTTAGTCAAATGCGCGCTAGCGCGCTACAACTAGCACTTTTTTCTCTGATAGGCTCGCTTCTTCAAGCTCCGCCCCTTATTGAAAAAAAAAAAGCGCTAACGCGCCTTTACTTTTTTTATTATATAATACCTTCTTTCTACTTCTTTCTCAAAGTAAAGCAAGCAACCTTTCGCCTTTATTTTTTTGAGGAGATATAAAAAGAAGCAACCTTACTAAGCAAACGTAGGCTTGGGCTCGAAAGCAAGAAGCAACGGCTTTCGCGCTTGTTGGAGCTATTAAGCATCTTAGACTATTCCATTCCATTTTTCAGCTGGACAGAAAAGTGGAAACTTTCCGCGGGATCCTCTTTCTGCGGGATGCTCTTTTGCGCTACGATGGACTGTTTTACTCTTTAAGTGCGCCACTCCTTCTTTTGTCCTGTATCTGTAGCTGCTTTTCCCCCACTCTCTTTTATCCCGCCGAAGGTCCCCCTTACGTAATAGGGGTTAAGTTAAGGGGGGTGCACACCGTGGTCAAATCTGCATGAAAAACCGCGGGGAATCATTAGTATTAAGTATTATGCTCCCGCACCCCCTATCTCTTAAAGGCTCTGCGCTCCCGCATTCTGATTGATCCTGTGCAATGTTGTAATCCTGCTGTTCCTTTATCCCCCGCTCCGCAGCTGCTGGAGACTTAGTCATATTTTGAGCCTTTTGCGGTACTGATTGATGTTATGGGGGATTACTTGGGTTGGCCGGACTGTTTGTTTGCGAAGGCCGAAGGACTGAAAAATGAGGTTTTTGGTGTTATTGGACAGAATTGGGTTTTCCCACGCCTCATTTTCCATAATATGATTATGAGCTGCAGAACGCTTGAAGCTGGAATTTGAGCATTGAATTTGGAACACAGGCCAAACTACGCTCCTAGGCTCCCTTCTTCGAGGTTGATTCCCCCAGATCAAATGACAAGGAGCCAAAAGCGAAGATGGCAGCGGAGGAATCTGATGGCTAGGCGAATGGGGGGTTGAATACTCCGAGTCAACAGGGTTGGTTGGAAAGCCTCAGAAGAGCCGTGATAAAGAACAGCCTCGGAATAAGGAGCCCGAAGGGAAAGAAAAGCGGGATATGGATCAAATCCTCCTCCCCCAAAATGTACCAAACTCAACATAGATGGATCAGCTGCTATGGGAGAGAGTGCAGGTGGTGGTATCCTGAGAAAGAGTTAAGGTCAAATTTTTTATTTTTTCCTTCTCTTCATTCTATCACAATGGTACTAACATGATGGCTGAGACTAGAGCTCTCAGAGATGGGTTCAAACTATGTTCTGATAAGGGCATCCAAGTGAATGACATCGAATCTGATTCCAAAGTTATGGTGGACTCCATCCTTGGTCTTATATCCACCCCTTGACATGTGCTTTACTTGATCAGAGAATGCATCAGCTTATTGTCTTCTGGCTGGCATGAGATGGTTTCTCACATCTATAGACAAGGCAACTCAATTGCAGACAGACTGGCTTCTCATGCTTACTCTCACAGGTCTGATTGCATCGTTGAAGCTGCTTCTTCTCTCTTGCAAACAAGCCTACTACAATGACAAGGAAAGGCCTTTACTCTTATTCCTGTTCCCGGAATGCTTTCTTTCATCAAAGTCACGTAAGAAATAGAAAACGTACAACTCGTACAACTAAAGGCTTGTCAATTCTTGGTGTAATACTCACTCGAAAATGATGGGTGTCAGAATTTCTCACTTTTCAGGCAGTCTCATCCGTGTAAGAATTAGGAATTCCTCTTCCAACTCGTCCCAGAATGGGCGTTATGGCAAAGAACAAGAAGAAAACAAAAGGAGAAATTTGTCCAATAGTCACAAATGGTGCCTCCACAGGTTGACATCCGATCCAACCTAGTAGTAAGCGATCCGCCAAAAGCAACCAAAATATTCCTTGGTGAATCGGGCGAAAACTTGAACTACGCACATACATACTTTTAAAAAAAGGTAAAGCCAACAGACATATAAAAACTGGTGCTATTGCGGCTACACCTCCCGCTTTGTCAGGTATACTACGAAGAATGGCATGGATCGGTAGGAAATACCATTCCGGTACAATATGAGGCGGGGTGGGCATCGGATTAGCAGGTATATAATTGTCGGGATGCCCCAAAACATTAGGAGCATAAAAAAGAAAAATGGAAGAAAAGATAGCAAAAGCTACCCAACCTACTAGATCCTTTACATAAAAATAAGGGTAAGAAGCAATTTTATCCATCTCTGAATGTACACCCAATGGATTATTTGATCC